AATCTCTTCTGAAAATCAAGACACAGAAACTATTGGAGAGTCTCAAGAAATTTGAAAAACTATTAATTGGTTTTATAATTTCTATCTAATGGAATATGCCATTATAGAAGCTAGTGGTCGCCAGTTTTGGGTAGAGCCAAATAAATTTATTGAATTGAATCGTTTGCCCCTTAGACTTTGGTAGTACTATTCTTATTAAAAGAATTTTATTCGTAAAAAAAAAAACAAATACTTTTATTGGACAGCCATATTTAACTAATATCGTATTAAAAGGAATAATTAGTAAACATTTTTTAGGTTCTAAAATTCTTGTTTTTAAAATGAAACCAAAAAAAAAATATCGTAAAAAAATTGGTCATAGACAAAAATTAACACGATTATTAATTAATTTCATTGAAATAAAATAATTTTCCTTAATATCTAAATATATTGATCATTTTAAATTAGTGATATTTAAATATTGCTAATTTTAGTAGAAAATATAAACTTGGAGTATAAATAATTGTGTCTATTGGAATCTTTGGAAATAAGATTGGAATGACTCAGGTCTTTAATAAAGATGGTTTAGCTTTGCCTGTTACTATAATTAGGGTTGGAAATTGTTTTATTACTCAACTTAAGACAGAATCTAAAAATGGTTATAACGCAATACAAATCGGATATTTAAAAAGAAAACGAATTAGAGTTACGAAAGCAGAACTAGGTCATCTAACAAAAAATGGATTACCACCTTTACTTCATTTGCAAGAGTATAGAGTTCCAGATTTAAATGATTATTCATTAGGACAAATAATAAATGTTAATCACTTTAAAATTGGTCAATTAGTTAATGTTAGTGGAAAATCTATAGGAAAAGGTTTTAGTGGAAATCAGAAAAGACATAAATTTAAACGAGGACCAATGACTCATGGATCCAAAAACCATAAGGCTCCAGGTTCAATAGGTCCAGGAACAACTCCAGGTCGAGTATTACCTGGAAAAAAAATGGCAGGCCAATTAGGAGCAAAAAGAATTACTGTGTCAAAAGTACGAATTTTAGGAATAGATGAGAAACAAAATCTTTTAATTTTAAAAGGAAGTATACCAGGAAAATCTGGAAATTTATTAAGTATTAGCTGTTCAGATCAACTTAAAAAAATAAAATAAAAAATGATCTATGATTTCAAAAAAAATTCTTACTTTCACTATTAAATCTTTAAAAGGAGATACAGATAAAATAACATTGTCTTTAAAAGTAAAAGAGCTTAATGATACAAATAATTATGTGATTCAGCGTGCATATTTAACACAAAGACTAAATGAAAGACAAGGTACAGCAAGTACATTAACGCGAGCGGAGGTTAGAGGGGGAGGTCGAAAACCTTGGCGCCAAAAAGGTATGGGACGAGCTCGAGCTGGTTCTAACACTTCACCTTTATGGAAGGGGGGTGGAGTCTCCTTTGGACCGAAACCTAAATTATATTTAAATAAGATAAATCGTAAAGAATGGAAATTAGGGTTACGAAATTTATTAGTTGCAAAGGAAAAAAATATAACTGTGATAGAGAATATTAGCATCACAGAATATAAGACTAAAAATATTATTAAAATATTAGAGCAGTTTAATATAAACTTAACAAAAAAGACATTAATTATTCTTCCGACAATACAAAAAGAATTGTTGCAATCAACTAATAATATTAAAACAATTCAATTAACATTAGCTAATAATTTAAATTTGAAACAAATTTTATTAGCTAAAAACTTACTGGTAGTGAAAGATAGTCTAAAAATAATTGAGGATACTTATAATGGTTAAAAGAAAATTAAGTTCACTTATTGATTTAATTAAATACCCAGTAACAACACCGAAAACTCTTCTATTATTAGAAAATAATCAATATACCTTTATGGTAGATCCGAAGCTTAATAAATTTAATATAAAAAAATCAATTGAATTTTTATTTAATGTAAAAGTTATTAAAGTTAATACTTGTAATCTACCAAAAAAAAAACGTCGCGTAGGTAGATTCAGCGGTGTTCGGCCACGCTATAAAAAAGTAGTAGTTAAATTAGCAAACAATGATAAAATCGAACTCTTTTCTAATAGTTAAGGAAAAAAGAATGGTTAAGGAGTAAAAGTGATGACTATTCGCATCTGTAAAGTTTATACAATTGGAACAAGAAATACTATTTTTACGGCCTTTGATGATATTACTAGGTCACAACCAGAGAGAAATTTAATTGTTAAAAATCATCGAAAAAAAGGTCGTAATAATAAAGGCATAATTACTATAAGACATCACGGAGGTGGGCATAAAAGACGTTATAGAAAAATTGATTTTAAACGCAGAAAACATAATAGAGTAGGATATGTACATTCTATCGAATATGATCCAAATCGCAATGCTAGAATTGCATTAGTACATTATGATAATGGGGAGAAAAATTATATAATTTGTCCTGATTCTTTAAAAATTGGTAATAAAATTTTATCTGGACCAGATGTTCCGATCGAAATAGGAAATGCATTGCCTTTAGAAAATATACCCTTGGGGACCTCAGTCCATAATATAGAATTATCCTTTAATAAAGGTGGTCAAATGGTCAGAGCAGCAGGAACTGCTGCTCGAATTTTAGCAAAAGAAAATAATTACGTTACCTTAAGATTACCATCCAAAGAAATCAGACTAATTCATAAGAGTTGTTATGCCACCATAGGGACTGTAAGTAATAAAGATCATACTAATATTAAATTGGGGAAAGCAGGTCGTAAACGTTGGCTTGGTATTAGACCAACAGTTCGTGGTTCAGTAATGAATCCTTGTGATCATCCACATGGCGGGGGGGAGGGTCGTGCAACAATTGGACGCCCTAAAGCTTATACTCCTTGGGGTAAGTCGACACTTGGAGTTAAAACAAGAAAAAAGGCAAAATATAGCGATATTTATATAGTTCGCTCAAGAATATAAAATTTCAATTCTACGTTAAATAAATTTAAGATGTATATATTATGGCAAGATCTTTTCGTAAAGGACCCTTTATAGCTTATCATTTATTGCAAAAAATTGAAAAAATGAATAAGACTGAAAAAAAAAATATGATTAGAACTTGGTCCCGTTCATCGATTATTATTCCATCTATGATTGGGCATACAATTGCAGTATATAATGGTAAACAACATATTCCTCTTTTTATTTCTGAACAAATTATTGGTCATAAACTAGGAGAATTTGTACCAACTAGAAATTTTCGTTCGCACCTAAAAAATAGCGATAGAAGGTTAAAAAGGAAATAAAATAAAAAAGTAAAGGAAAAATAAATGAAAAAGAAACAGACAGCAAAAGCTGTTAGTAAATATATTCGAATATCCTCAACTAAAGTTAGACTAGTTTTAGATCAAATCAGAGGACGTTCTTATTTAGAAGCTTTAATGTTATTACAATTTATGCCATATAGAGCTTGTGGTCCAATATGGCAAGTATTAAATTCTGCAGCAGCTAATGCAGAGCATAATAATGGTTTAAATAAAGAAGAATTAAAAGTGAAAATAGCCTTTGCAGATCAAGGTCCATCGTTACGGAGATTTAGACCCCGTGCTCAAGGACGAGGGTATCAAATCCGTAAACCAACTTGCCATATTACGATAATTTTAGATGCTATCTCTTAATGTTAATGTAAAAAAACTTTGTTAATATTAAATTAATTTAAATTATGTTATGGGACACAAAACGCATCCTTTAGGTTTTAGATTAGGAGGTTTACAAGATGATAGATCATTATGGTATAGTGGAGTCAATACTTATATTTCTTTTTTAAAAAATGATTATGAGATTAGAGAATATATTTATTATTTTTTATCTTTAAATAAGGTTGGGTATTCAGGTATTACTAAAATTATAATTAGAAATGATGAAATAAAAAAGAAAGTTTATGTTGAAATACAGTCTGTAGTTCCAGGACGTATTATAGGAAAGTCCGGATCCCTGTTAAAAAAACTAGATGAAAAACTTCAATTATTAATATTAGATAGAAAAGTTTTAATTAATATTGTTGAAATAGAACAACCATATCAAGAAGCTAGTATATTGGTTGATATTTTGGTAAAAAAACTGGAAGAACGGGTTGTTTATAGAAAATGCGTTCGAGAAATACTTCAACGTTATAGAACAGAAGAAGGATTAAAAGGAATTAAAATACAAATTGCTGGACGTCTAAATGGGGCAGAAATTGCTCGAATAGAATGGGTCAGAGAAGGAAGGGTTCCTCTTCAAACTTTGCGTGCTGATATAGATTATTCATATAAAACAGCTCAAACTACTTATGGGATTTTAGGGATTAAATTATGGCTTTTTAAAAAGGAAGTTTTAACAAAGAATTTTATTTAAAAATAAAGAAAAATGCTTAGTCCAAAAAGAACAAAGTTTAGGAAACAACATCGAGGTAAACTAAAAGGAAAAGTTTTCAATGGAAGTAATATTAATTTTGGTGATTATGCTATTCAAGCATTAGAACCAACTTGGTTAACTTCTCGACAAATTGAAGCTACAAGACGAACGATTACAAGATATACGAAACGAGGGGGCAAATTATGGATAACTATTTTCCCAGATAAACCTATAACTGCAAGAGCTGCTGAATCGAGAATGGGATCAGGTAAAGGTGCTGTTGATTATTGGGTAGCGGTGATTAAGCCTGGTACTATTTTATTTGAATTAAGTGGTGTTCCTTTAAAACTCGCTAAGGATGCTATGCAAATAGCGTCTTATAAATTACCTATTAAAACAAAATTTCTTAGCCGAATAAAATAAATATATGAGTTTACCAAAAATGGATGAAATTCAAAATCTAAATAAAAATGAGTTAGAAAATGAAATATTAAATATCAAAAAAGAATTATTTAAATTACGTTTTTCTCGTGCTAACAAACAATCTTTTAAATCTCATCAATTTAAACATCAAAAACATCGTCTTGCACAATTATTAATGAAACATCAGAGTAATTAAAATTTTTACTAAACGATAAATATTTATGGTTAAATTACAAAGACTTGGTATTGTAATAAGTGATAAGATGCAAAAAAGTGTCGTTGTAGCTGTTGAATATCGTTATAAACATCAGTTTTATTCGAAAATTGTAATAAGAACAAAACGTTATTTGGCTCATGATGAAGAAAATAACTGTAATATTGGAGACGAAGTAATAGTAGAGGAAAGTCGCCCACTAAGTAAAAGAAAACGTTGGATCGTTAAAAAAATATTAAATAAAGCAGTCCTTATTAATTAATTAACATAATTTATATAATATGATACAACCTCAAACATACCTAACAGTGGCAGATAATACAGGGGCCAAAAAAATTATGTGCGTTCGTGTACTTGGTGGTCGTAGAAAATATGCTACACTTGGGGACATTATAGTTGGAGTTGTAAAAGAAGCTACTCCGAATATGTTAACTAAAAGATCAGATATTGTTAAAGCTGTTGTTATTCGTACTAAAAAATCGGTTTCACGTCCGGATGGTACTAGTATTAGTTTTGATGATAATGCTGCTGTTATCATAAATACCGATAAAAATCCAAAAGGAACAAGAATTTTTGGTCCTATAGCAAGAGAAATTCGTGATAAAGATTTTGCCAAAATTGTTTCATTAGCGCCTGAGGTTATTTAGATGAAAAAAAGAAAATTACATATAAAAATTGGCGAGACAGTAAAAGTAATTTCTGGTCAAGAAAAAGGTAAAATAGGGTTGGTGAAAAAAATAGTGCGCTCAAAAAATAAACTTATTATTCAAGGGATTAATATTAGAACTAAACATATTAAATCTAACAGGCCTGGAGAAGACGGAGAAATTAAACGAATAGAATTTCCAATTGACAGTTCAAATGTATCATCTTATAAGGAATAATATTCTATGATAAATAATAATGGGATTAAAACGAAAAATTTGAAATTTTTGTATAAGGATCTAATATTCCACAATTTAATTAAACAATTTAACTATAGGAATAATCATCAAGTTCCTAAATTGGTTAAGATCCAAATAAATCGAGGTTTAGGAGGAGACGGTCAAAATAATAAAATACTACAAAAATCAATTGAAGAGATACGTATAATTACAGGACAGCATCCGATCATAACTAAGGCAAAAAACTCTATAGCTGGTTTTAAAGTTCGAGAAGATATGATTTTAGGGGTTACTGTGACGCTTAGAAATAAAAAAATGTACGCATTTTTAGAAAAATTAATTCATCTTGTTTTACCAAGAATTAGAGATTTTAGAGGACTAAGCCTTAAAGGTTTTGATCGTAATGGAAATTACAATTTTGGATTAAAAGAACAGTTAGTATTTCCAGAAATTAATTATGAAAATGTCGATCAAATACGAGGTCTAAATATATCAATTGTAACCACAGCAAAAACGAAAAGTGAAGGTGCTGCTCTTTTGAAAGAATTTGGTTTCCCATTAAGTGAGTAAAAAGGAGAATTAAATTAAAATGACTACAGATAGGATTGCAGATATGTTAACTCGTATTAGAAATGCAAATTTAGTTCGTCACCAAATTGTTCGTGTTATAAAAACTAAAATTATTTTTTCACTTACAAAAATTCTAAAAGAAGAAGGTTACATATCTAGTTTTGAAGAAATTGAAATAGATAATAAAAAATATTTACTACTTTGCTTAAAGTATCATAATCAGAAGAGAGAACCAATTATAACAGGAATTAAGAGAATAAGTAAACCAGGTTTAAGAGTTTATGTCAATAAAAGTAACTTACCAAATATTTTAAATAATCTAGGTATAGCAATATTATCAACATCTAAAGGTATTATTACTAATCATAAAGCAAAAAAATTAGGCATCGGTGGTGAAGTTATTTGTTATATCTGGTAATAAATATTTAAATTTATATGTCAAGAATAGGTAAATTACCAATAAAGGTACCCTCAAATGTACAAGTAGAGATTAATAAACAAATGATCAATATTTCCGGCCCCCATGGAAAACTTTTTCGAAAAATCTCTGATTCAATTTTAGTTGAAATGAATGAAAATATTATAACAATTAGTAAAGCAAATAATACAAAAATAGCAAATCAGCTTTATGGCCTAACACGAACTCTAATCAATAATATGGTTATTGGAGTTTCACAAAAATTCACCCATACATTACTCCTTCAAGGAGTTGGCTATAGAGCTCAAGTAAGTGATACAAATTTGATTTTAAATTTGGGTTATAGCCATCCAATTTCAGTGCCAATACCAGTGGGAATTGATATTAAAATAGAGAAAAATATAGTGATAACTATTACGGGATTTGATAAGGAACTCGTCGGTCAATTGGGAGCAACAATTCGAAGTAAACGTCCTCCTGAACCTTATAAAGGCAAAGGAATATTATATAAAAACGAAATTATTAAACGTAAAATAGGAAAATCCGGTAAATAAGAAATTATGGGAAAACGAGGAAAGAAAAAAATTAAAGGTAATAATTTTAAACCAAGATTATCTATTCATCGGTCAAATAAGCATATTTATGCTCAAATTATTGATGATTCATCTTCGAGAACAATAATAAGTTGTTCAACTTTAGATGTAGACGTAAGATCAAGATGTTTAAATACTTCAAATAAAATAGCTTCACGACTTGTAGGAGAAATAATTGGTACAAAACTGTTAAACGAAAAAATTACCCAAATCATTTTTGATAGAGGAAAAAAACCTTATCATGGTCGTATAAAAGAAGTAGCGGAAGGAGTTAGATTAATGGGTCTAAAATTTTAATAGATATATAGTTTTGGAATATTTATGAGTACTGAAAATGAAAAAATTATTTGGGAACAACGAGTGGTAAAAGTTTCTCGGGTTTCTAAAGTCGTTAAAGGTGGTAAAAAAATAAGTTTTCGAGCAACAGTTGTGATTGGTGATATGGAACAGAAAGTTGGAGTTGGAGTCGGGAAAGCTAAAGAAGTAAGTATAGCAGTAAAAAAAGCCGAAACGGATGCAAAGAAAAATATAATAAATATTCCAATAGTGGAAGGTAAAACAATTCCTCATTCCATGATCGGAGTTGCTGGTGGTTCAAAAATTTTTATACGACCAGCTGTTCAAGGAACAGGTGTTATTGCCGGAGGTTCTGTAAGAATTGTTCTAGAACTTGCTGGAATTAAAAATATCTTATCAAAACAACTTGGTTCGAATAATCCTTTAAATAATGCACGAGCTACAATTATGGCATTAAAAGATTTAACTACAATTGAGCAAGTTATTCAAAAAAGACAAATCTCTTTTGAGCAAATTATAGGAAAATAATATCTAATTAGTCATATTATTATTCTCCATAAAACAGGATCAATTAATATTAAAAACTAGGATAATTTTTCTTATGAACTTGCAATTACGAAAAAATAACCCCTCTTTTCGGCAACGTTTTTTTTTAACTATTAGTTTACTTACATTAGTTCGAATTGGTAGCTTTATACCTCTTCCCTATATAGATATTAATACTTTTTCCCCTTTGGTAGGATCAAATAATTCAACAACAACTATTGCTACCATTTTGAATAACTTTTCTGGAGGAGGGAATGCTTCTTTTAGTATTTTAAGCCTTGGTATTTTACCTAATATTAATGCTTCAATTTTCATTCAACTTTTAACTACTATTAATCCAACTCTGTTAAAGTTACAAAAAAATGAGGGCGAATATGGTCGACGTAAACTTATAGATTATACAAGATATTTGACTTTCTTTTGTGCTGTTATTGAAAGTATAATTACAACATACAGTTTTCGATCTTTAATTTTTAATTGGAATATTTTAGTCTTGATACAAATAAGCTTATCATTAATAACAGGTACGATGATTATATTATGGTTTAGTGAATTAATTACGAAATACGGTATAGGTAATGGGTCTTCAATATTAATTTGTTTTAATATTGTTTCAAATTTTCCTGATCAACTTCGAATTATCGCGTTAAATCTTTCTAATAAGAGTATCTTTATTGGTTTTTTTATTAGTAGCATATTTTTATTGACAACAGTTGGTTGCATTTATATAAATGAAGCCGTAGTGAAGGTTCCATTAGTCTCAGCAAGTCAATTATTACGAAATGTTAATAAATTTTCATTATGGAATAACAGTAATTTACCACTTCGCGTAAATCAAGCTGGAGTAATGCCTTTAGTTTTCACTTCTTCGGTTATGGTTATTTTAACTTCTATTACTAAGTTTTTATTTGGTCAACTTATTAATATTGACTTTTTTTCAAATCTCACTTTTTTTTCCACAAATAGAATATTATTAATTGGAAAAATTTTTTATTTTTTGCTATATGGTATTTCGGTTTTTTTTTTCACTTCGTTTTATTCAGCAATACTTTTAGATCCTAAAGATATAACAGAACAATTTCGGAAAAATTCTGTTACAATAAAAGGAATTACACCAGGAATAAATACACAGAGTTATCTCTCTCTAACTATTAAAAGATTAACAATTATTAATGCTATTTTTCTTATTATTATTCTCCTTTTGCTTAATGGTTTAGAATATTTCTTACCAATAAATAATTTAAATTTAAGAGGATTTGGATTAACTTCTCAACTTATTTTAGTTAATGTTTTAGTTGATACTTTTAGAAAAGTTCAAAATTTATTAAATAGAGAAGATATATTTTAAATTAATAGCTAAATAATCTAGAAACATAAACAATAAAAAAATATGAAAGTTAGACCATCAGTAAAAAAGATGTGTGAAAATTGTAGGATCATCCGTCGTCATGGTAGAGTTCAAGTAATTTGCGTTAATCTTAAACATAAGCAACGACAAGGCTAAAGTTATAAAAGAATTGGAGGTTATATATGGTTAGACTTTTAGGACGAGATTTAGCGAATAATAAAAAAATTAAATATGCCTTAACAACAATTTATGGAATTGGATTATCAAGATCAAAAGAAATTTTAGAAAGTGCTGGATTACATACTGCTGAGAAAAAAGGTATTCGAGTGAAAGATTTATCTGATGAAGAAATAAGTAGTTTAAGAAAGATTTTAGAAAAAAATTATCAGCTTGAAGGTGACTTATTAAGATTAACAAATTTAAATATAAAACGCCTAATGGAAAACGGATCTATCAAAGGTCGTCGTCATAGAGCAGGCTTACCCGTAAGAGGACAAAGAACAAGAACTAATGCTCGAACTCGACGTGGGGGTAAGAAAACCGTAGCAGGTAAGAAAAAATAACATCCACCTTAAAAATTTATTCTTCAATAGGGAAAGAAAAAATGAAAAAAAAAATAAAGCGAACTATTGTTACTGGAGCAATGCACGTTCATGCTACATTTAACAACACAATCGTCACTGTTAGTGACTTAGATGGGAATACTTTGTCTTGGGCGTCCGCTGGAACCGTTAATTTTAAAGGATCTCGTAAAAGTACTCCATTTGCTTCTCAAAAAGCTGCTGAAAAAGCTGCTTTAGTAGCGAAAGATGAATATGGACTTAAAAGATTAGAAATTATTATAAAAGGTTCAGGACCTGGCCGAGAAGCTGCTATTCGCGCTGTTTATCAGAAAGGAATTAAAATTGTTTCTATTAAAGATAATACGTCTATTCCCTATAATGGTTGTCGTCCACCCAAGCGTAGAAGAGTTTAAAAAATTTTTCTTTCTATAATTTCTTATTTTAAATTAGATAAGTTTAAAGTCTAATCGTAATAAGTAAAAAGGAGGATTTTCAAAAAACTTATTTAATTAATCGGAAATCACTAATGGAAATAAAGAGTAAATGTAAGTGTGTTGATCTTGATTTATTAAACCCGAATGAATTTTATGGTCATTTTGTTTTTACAGCATTGGAAAAAAGTGAAGGGACTACATTAGGTAATGTTTTAAGAAGAACTCTATTATCAAATTTATATGGTTTTAGAATTGTAGGTGTTCGAATCGCTGGTATAAAGAGTGAATTTGCTTCTTTAGAGGGTGTTCGTGAAGATCTTTTCGAAATTATGTTAAATTTGAAAGAACTTATAATTTTAAATTCTAATATAATGGATCCTACTTGTTATGGTCGGTTAAAGGCCTATGGGCCGGCTATTATTACCGCAGCATCATTAGAATTACCTAATAATGTTAAAATATTGAATCCAGATAATCATTTATTAACCATTTCCGATAAATCATTGATTGAACTAGAAATAAAAATAGAGGCTGGAAAATCATATGTGTTAGCTAAAGACCAAAAACTAGAAGGAGCTTCAGATTTTATTCCGATTGATTCCAGTTTTGCCCCAATTTCAAAAGTAAACTGGTATCTTAAATCCCTACCGCATTATATCGAAAAAAACAATGAGGAACTGCATATAGAAATTTATACTAATGGAACCCTATTACCTCATCAAGCGCTATTACAAGCAAGAACAGTAATAGGTTATATGTTATCTACAATTAAAATAATGGAATTTCCGTGCTTTGAGAGTTATCAAAAAAGAAAAATTGATAAAAAAAATCTAACAAATTCTCAAGTATTAACTAAGGAATCTCATTATAATTATAAAGATAACGCAATAGTGGAATATTCATCAATTAAAAATAATACGAGTTTAGATGATATTAATAAAACTATAAAAAATAGAAATAAATTAGAAAATAGTTCCTTAAACTCTTTAGGGTTATCAACCCGAATAATTAAAGCATTAAAGAAAGTTAATATAAATTTTACCCGAGATTTAATTCAATACCCGTTATCAGACTTAATAGGTATTCCGGGTTTAGGAATTAAATCGGTAGAGGAAATAAAAAAGAAGCTAAATCAGTTCTATCAATTGTCTAAGAATTAATAATTCAATAAATTATTATTTATTTATAAATATTTATAAAAATAATTAAATATTATTATGAAAGATACGTTTATTCCATCAAAACAGAATTTAAAAAAGCAATGGTATATAATTGATGCTAAAAATAAATGCTTGGGTCGGTTAGCAACAGAAATATCAAATTTATTGCGAGGTAAAAAAAAAGTTATTTTTACCCCTACACAAAACCTCGGAGATTCTATTATAATTATAAACGCAGATAAAATAGCTGTGAGTGGAAAGAAAAGGACACAGAAATTATATTTTCGTCATTCGGGTAGACCAGGTGGAAAAACTATTGAAACTTTTGAAGATGTACAAATGCGCATTCCTGAACGTATTCTTGAAAAAGCTATTAAAGGTATGCTTCCCAAGAATCGTTTAGGAAGAAAATTTTTTAAGAATTTAAGGATATATAAAGGTTCAAAGCACCCACATGTTTCACAAAAGCCGGAAATAATAAAATTATTATAATTAAAATTTACAGTTTATGAAAAGTAAAGAAATTGATAATATTCATATCTATGGAATTGGAAGACGAAAAGAATCGATAGCAATTGTTTATTTAGTTCCATTTTTAGAATCGACTTCTGAAATACTCTGCGAAGTTAATGGTTACAAAGCCGAGCAGTATTTCCAGCAAAATTTTACTTATTTGAAGAAGATAAGTTTACCTTTAAAAATAGTGAAACTAGAGAAAAAATATAAGATTATAGCAAATGTGAAAGGTGGAGGATTGACAGGACAAGCTGATTCAATAAAATTAGGAGTAACAAGGGCCCTGTGCAAACTTAATGAACTTAATTTTCGACCTACTTTAAAATTTAATGGTTTTTTAAAGAGGGATGCACGAATTAAGGAACGTCGAAAATATGGTTTAAAAAAAGCGAGAAAAGCTTCACAATACTCAAAACGTTAGTTAATATATATTTATATTAACATATATCTATATAGTATATTCCTATGGTAAAAAAAAATTTACATCCAGAATGGTTTGAGAATACAAAAGTTTATTATGATGGCCAATTAATTATGATTGTAGGATCTACAAAACCTGAATTACATGTTGATATTTGGTCTGGAAATCATCCTTTCTACACAGGTTCACAACGAATAATTGATACAGAGGGTCGTGTTGAAAGATTTTTAAAGAAATACAAAATTGAGGATAATGGTAATATTAATAATAAGCAATAAATTTTAATTGACTATAAAAAAACTTTAATATATGCCTACTATACAACAATTAATTAGATTAAAACGTAGAAAAATTCAACCTAGAACAAAATCACCAGCATTAAAAAGTTGCCCTCAACGTCGAGGAGTCTGCACAAGAGTACATACAATAACACCCAAAAAACCTAATTCCGCAATAAGAAAAGTAGCGCGAGTTAGATTAACTTCTGGATTTGAAGTGACAGCTTATATACCAGGAATTGGCCATAATTTGCAAGAACATTCGGTAGTTCTACTTCGAGGAGGAAGAGTTAAGGATTTACCTGGTGTAAGGTATCATATTATTAGAGGAACACTTGATACAACTGGGGTAAAGGATAGACGGCAAGGGCGGTCAAAATATGGTATGAAAAAACCAATAAAATAAAATTTAATTTATCAGAATAAATTATGTCTCGTCGCACAAATAAAAAACGGAAATTTCCTAATGAAGATCCTGTTTATAATAGTTTTTTAGTTAGTTTAATGATATCGAAAATTTTGAAAAATGGAAAAAAAACAATAGCAGAAAAAATTCTTTATGAAGCTTTTGATATTATAAAACAAAAGACAGATACTCAACCGTTAAAAATCTTTGAAATAGCCATAAAAAATGTCAGCCCTACAGTGAAAATAAAAGCTAAACGGATAGGTGGATCTACTTATCAAGTACCTATCGAGGTAAAAAAATTTAGAGGAATTAATCTAGGTTTAGGCTGGATTCTTCAATTTGCTAAAGCAAGATCGGGGAAGACAATTGCTATAAAATTAGCCAATGAAATCATAGATGCTTCAAAAGGTTATGGTAATGCAATTCGTAAAAAGCATGAAACTCATCGAATGGCAAGATCAAATAAGGCTTTTGCACATTTTCGCTCGTAATAACAATTAACGCCAAAAGTAAAAATATATATATATATATATATGTATATAAGAAATAAGGAGGATAGACGTATGGCTCGGGAAAAATTTGATCGAACAAAACCACACATTAACATTGGAACCATTGGACACGTCGATCATGGTAAAACTACATTAACGGCAGCAATTACTGCTGTTTTATCCTTAGCTGGTAGTGCAAATGCTAAAAAATATGAAGATATTGATGCGGCGCCCGAAGAACGAGCGCGCGGAATCACTATTAACACAGCTCATGTAGAATATGAAACAGAAACTCGCCATTACGCTCATGTTGATTGTCCCGGTCATGCTGATTATGTTAAAAACATGATTACTGGTGCAGCACAAATGGATGGTGCTATATTAGTTGTTTCAGCAGCCGACGGTCCTATGCCTCAAACGCGTGAACATCTTCTATTATCAAAGCAAGTTGGTGTTCCACATATTGTAGTATTTTTAAATAAAGAAGATCAAGTGGATGACCTCGAATTAATAGAGTTAGTAGAATTAGAAGTTAGAGAATTACTATCTAATTATGAGTTTCCTGGAGATGATATTCCTATTGTTGCTGGTTCTGCCTTACAAGCTCTAGAAGCTATCAACGCTGAACCCACAATAAAAAAAGGAGATAATAAGTGGGTCGATAAAATTTATAATTTAATGGAAGAAGTTGATAATTATATCCCAACGCCAATAAGGGATACTGAAAAAACCTTTTTGATGGCAATTGAAGATGTTTTTTCAATTACTGGTCGTGGTACTGTAGCAACTGGTAAAATTGATCGTGGAATTATAAAAGTAGGTGAAACAGTAGAACTAGTAGGTTTAGGTGATACCAAATCAACAACAGTAACTGGTGTTGAAATGTTTCAAAAAACTTTAGATGAAGGTGTTGCTGGAGATAATGTTGGGATTTTACTACGGGGATTACAAAAGACAGAAATAGAACGTGGTATGGTATTGTCAAAACCTGGTACAATAACGCCACATAACACATTTGAATCGGAAGTGTATGTTTTAACAAAAGAAGAAGGTGGACGTCATACACCCTTCTTTGTAGGCTATAGACCTCAATTTTATGTTCGTACAACAGATGTAACAGGTGAAATTTTACGTTTTACAGATGATAGTGGGTCAAAATCGGTAATGGTAATGCCTGGAGATCGTGTAAAAATGACAGCTGGTTTAATTTCTTTAATTGCAATTGAAGAAGGAATGAGATTTGCTATTCGAGAAGGTGGAAGAACGATTGGAGCTGGTGTTGTTTCAAAAATTCTTAATTAAATATTAATTTTATGTCAACAGAAAAAGTACGAATTATTTTACAGTCTTTTAATCATTTAAGGTTATATCGCTCTTGCAATGTAATACTTAATGTATTAAGTCAGGAAAAGTGTATCACGAATATCTCAGGTCCGGTATCCTTCCCTACTAAAAAAAGATCATATTGTGTTTTGCGCTCTCCGCATGTTAATAAAGATTCACGTGAACAATTTGAGATTCGCCGCTATAAAAAAATGATTGATATTGAATCTAATTCTGACGAAATAATTAATACTCTGTTATTACTGGATCTGTTTCCAGGTGTTTCTACGAAATTATTTAATTACAAATAATTAGTCTTGCATTTCTGTTTTAGTTTAAAACTAAAACAGAAATGTAACTATTGCATTAGTATTAATTCTTCTAATTTAAAATTTGCAGTATTTGTCCCACTATAGTTGACTTTTATAAATCTTACTAATATTGGATAATTTGAACCCCCTTGCTCTATTGTAGCGACAGTTCCTACATCATTATACCAATATGATTCTTTTCTTAAAATACGGACTTTTGATCCCTTCTCTATCATAATTAGTTATTTTTATTAAAGATTATAATATATGATATTTTATGTTTTTGGAAGTTTACAGAAAACTTTTAGAAACTTGTTTTTTAATATCCTTTATGTTAATAATAATATTGTAATACTATTATTAACATAAAGGATAATTATTTATGAAGAATGAAACCCCCAAAATTTTTTATATAATTTTAGTTGGGCTTGCATTTATCTCAGGGTTTATTTATTTTAAATGGGATTCTATCCTAGACTTAATTACTAATTTGATTAACTTTAAAGAAAGTCACCCAAATAATATAATTAGTTTTGAGAAATTTTTAAGTTATCTAGAAAACGGTGACATAAAAAAAGTAGACTTATATGAAAATGGTGAAATTGTTGTGTTTGATATTATTGATTCAATCAGTTCAAAATTGCAACATGTCAGTGTAAAAGTACCTATCCGAAATTCATCTTTAATATTAAAATTAAGAGAATATCAAATAGATTTTACTGCTCATCCTTCTGTATCTTTCAATTCAGCATGGTCAATTCTAAGTATTTTTCTAATCCCAGTTTTATTGTTTGTTGTTTTTCAATTATTTTTTTCGGAAGGTAGCAATTACGATTTCTTTGGTAATTTGGGCAAAGCTCGGGCAAAAATTCAATTAGATGCTAATACAGGTGTTTCATTCAAGGATGTTGCTGGTATCGATGAAGCAAAACAAGAATTTGAAGAATTTGTTTCTTTTTTAAAAATGCCCCAACTATTTACAGCTGTTGGTGCGAATCCACCAAAAGGTGTTATAATAGTTGGTCCTCCAGGTACAGGAAAAACTCTACTAGCAAAAGCAATAGCTGGAGAAGCCGGTGTACCTTTTATTAGTATCTCTGGATCAGAATTTGTTGAAATGTTTGTTGGTATAGGAGCTTCACGAGTTCGTGATTTGTTTGAAACTGCAGAACGTAATTCTCCTTGCATTTTATTTATCGATGAAATTGATGCCATTGGGAGACAAAGGGGAACAGGAGTAGGGGGTACTAATGATGAGCGTGAACAAACATTAAATCAAATTTTGACAGAAATGGATGGATTTAAACCTACAAGTGGAATTATTGTAATTGCAGCAACAAATAGAGCTGATGTTTTAGATTCTGCGTTATTACGTCCTGGACGTTTTGATCGTCAAATAACTGTTTATTTACCAGATATATATGGGCGTATAGAAATTTTAAAAGTCCATAGTCGAGATAAAAAAATCGATTCAAAAACTTCACTTAAATTTATCGCGCAACGTACAGCAGGTTTCTCTGGAGCTGATCTAGCTAATATTCTTAATGAGGCTGCTATTTTAACCGCTAGAGCTAATTTAGAGACTATAACGATTAAACAAATTTATACAGCAATTGAAAGAATCATTGCTGGATTAGAGGGAGTTTTACTAAATGACTCACGAAATAAAAGATTAGTGGCTTATCACGAAGTAGGACATGCTTTAGCTGGTACATTATTAAAAAATCATGATGATGTTCAAAAAGTAACATTAATCCCAAGAGGACGTGCTCAAGGATTAACATGGTTTACACCTGATGAGCAACCTCTTCTAACACGTGGTCAATTATCTTCTCGATTAATAGGAACACTTGGTGGTCGGGCAGCAGAAAAAGTTATTTTTGGAAAAATGGAAATCACTAGTGGTGCTAGTAATGACTTTTTTAAAGTCAATTCTTTAGCAAGACAAATGGTTACAAGATTTGGAATGTCTAGTTTAACTCCTATGGCGATGGAATTACCTAAACCGACGATTTTTTTTGGGCGACGTTTACAAACTAGACCAGATTGTTTTCTTGATGTTGCTGATCAAGTTGATATACAAATTATTGAAATCGTGGAAGATGGATTTGGGAAAGCTTGCACTATATTGGAGAGGAACCGTTTATTATTAGATCAGTTATCAACATTACTAACTCAAATTGAAACTATCGATGGAAAAGACTTTGAACAATTTGTAAGTAAATATACTGGTTTACCTAAGCAGACTAAACTACAGCCATTATCTTAAAAAATTAACTTTTTATTGGATAATTTCATATAAGTTTAGGGAATTAAAGAGGATTTTTTTTAATCATAGTTTATAATAAAAATAAACTATGATTAAAAAAAATCCTCTTTAATTCCCTAAACTTTGCCAATCCACATCAACATCGTTTAAAATTAATGACGAATTATAGATTTGTAGAATTATCAATAAGAAAACTAAGAATAATAGCATAGCGATACCCATAATTAATGTTGTAGCCCATCCAGGTGCTACTTTACCATATTCAGAATTTAAAGGTCTTAAAATATCACCTAATTTTGTTTTAAAAGCCATAATTTTTTTAAATTAAATTAATTAATAAGAATTTTTGTCAGTATACTAATTCAATAAAAGAGTAAAACTTATGGAAACATCTGTTATTTTGTTGATTTTTGTTTGTAGTTTTTTAATAACAATCACTACTTATTCAACTTATAGATCATTTCGATCAGGGTTAAGGGATCCATTTGAAGAGCATGAAGATTAATCATACTGGATACTTTAGACTTATATGTATTAATTTTATTAATAAACATAAATCTAAAGTATTTTATTCTTTTATAATTCTAGGTGGATCACGGAAGAAAACAGCAAAAAAGAGAACCATTAATGTTCCTATTAATAAAGTTGAATATACTAAAGCCGGCTGTGAAAGTTGCGAAAAGTCAATACCCATATTTTTCCTTTTAATTAATAATTAGAAAATAAATTAAACCACACCCTGTTTACGAGTTGTTTCATCACCTAATTTTTGGAATGCACCAAACTCAACTTGCTCTGTAACTTCCGATCCAATACCAGTAAATACATCACGAAATATAGTACGGGACCCATGCCATAAATGACCTAAGAAAAAGAATAGTGCTAAATTTAAATGTCCAAATGTATACCAACCCCGTGGACTACTTCTAAAGACCCCATCAGACTCTAGACTTGTTCTATCAAACTCAAAAACTTCCCCAAGTTGAGCTTTGCGGGCAAACTTTTTCACAGTTGGTGCATCTTTGAATGATTGACCATTTAATTTACCACCGTAAAAACTTACGTTTACACCAACTTGTTCAATACTATACTTTGACTCAGCACGTCTAAATGGAATATCTGCACGAATAATCCCATCTTTATCAATTAAAATGACAGGGAATGTTTCAAAGAAAGCAGGCATACGACGCACAGTCAATTCACGCCCTTCACGATCTCTAAAAATTGGATGACCTAACCAAGCCTCAGCTATACCATCACCTTTGTTCATCGGACCAGATCTAAATAACCCTCCTTTTGCTGGATTATTACCAATATAATCATAAAATGCTAATTTATCGGGAAGACTTGACCAAGCTTCAGTTTCTGACAAACCTTCATTTAAAGCTGTTTCAACTCGACGTTCAATCTCTTGTTGAAAATACCCACTATCCCATTGGTATCTTGTTGGTCCAAATAACTCAATAGGAGTCGTTGCTGATCCATACCACATAGTACCCGAAGTAATAAAAGCCGCGAAGAAAACAGCAGCGATACTACTTGATAGAACTGTTTCAATATTTCCCATTCTTAATGCACGGTATAATCGTTGAGGAGGTCGTAATGTTAAATGGAAACCACCTGCTAAAACGCCAAAACTACCAGCTGCTATATGGTGTGCAGCAATTCCTCCCGGATTAAAAGGATTAAAACCATTTGGACCCCATGAGGGTGCAACAGGTTGAACCTGTCCAGTTAATCCATAAGCGTCGGAAACCCAAATACCTGGTCCAAAGAATCCAGTTACATGAAAAGCACCAAATCCAAAACATAACAAACCAGATAAGAATAAATGGATCCCAAAAATTTTCGGTAAATCTAAGGATGGTTCACCGGTTCTTGGATCACGAAATAATTCAAGATCCCAGTATACCCAATGCCAAACTGCAGCTAAAAAGCAAAGACCTGACAGTATTATATGAGTATATGCTACTCCTTCATAGCACCATAAACTTACAAGAGGTTCAGTTTTCTCACCTGCTATATCCCACCCGGTCCAGGAATCTGAAACTCCTAATCTGGTCATAAAAGGCATAACAAACATACCTTGACGCCACATAGGATTTAAAATAGGATCTGAAAAATCAAAAACAGATAATTCATATAACGCCATTGAACCAGCCCATCCAGCAACTAATCCTGTGTGCATTATATGAACTGCAATTAGCCGTCCTGGATCATTAAGAACTACAGTATGAACACGATACCAAGGTAATGCCATTTAGTATAACTCCTATTTAGTGAACATATTTTTGACTTTCTTACTATAGAGTTTACATAGAATATATACAAACCCAAAAAATTTGACAAATTAACTAGGGCTCACTAATATAATAATACGTTATTATTTTGATTTAAAATAAATTTTACTTGTAATAGTTATCTGGTTTCGATTTCAAATTTAAGTGTATGCCTACCTTTAAAATACATATGGTATGTCCAAAAGAACAAATTGATACAATTTATGATTGTGCAGATGACGTCTACATATTAGATGCAGCCGAAGAAGTAGACTTAAATTTACCATATTCTTGCCGAGCTGGAGCATGTTCAACTTGCGCAGGGAAATTATTAAAAGGAAAGGTAGATCAATCAGAACAAGCTTTTTTAGATGACGAAAAAATAGAATGTGGTTATATATTAACTTGTGTCGCCTACCCTCGAGAAGATTGTAAAATTGCATCTCATGTAGAAGAGGAAATTTTCTAGAATTTTAAAATCACAATATCTAGTAGCTTAAATATTAAAATAAAACTCAAATTACTATACTTAATAGCTTTGCGTTTATTTTAATGTTTATAATAAGAAATTTATATTTAAAAATACATTTGGTGCTATTTAAGTGTTACAATAGCACCAGCTTCTTCAAGGGATTTTTTAGCTTCTTCAGCAGCAGGTTTTGCCAATCCTTCTTTAATCACTTTTGGTGTATTTTCAACGACCTCTTTGGCTTCTTTTAACCCTAATTCTGTTACTGATCGAACAACCTTTAAAATAGCAATTTTTTTATCTTTAGGAACTTCGTCTAAACTAATATCAAATTCTGTTTTTTCCTCTATTACTTTATTCTCATCTTCACTAGATGTTGGACCCGGACTCATCATCATAACTCCACCTCCACCTCCTGTAGATGCATCCACATTAAATGTTTCTTCTATTGATTGAACTAATTCAGTAGCTTCTAATAATGTTAATGTTTTTAACTCTTCAATTAAAGTTGAAATTTTTTCAGTCATAATTTTATAATATATCTTAAATTTATTGTAATCATTTTAATGTTGAAATATCTAATTGAATTGATGGTCCCATTGTACTAGAAATATGAAAAGTTTTAAAATAACGACCCTTTACGCCTATGGGCTTATTATTCTCTATCGAGGTATAAATTGCAACTAAATTTTCTAACAAATCTGAATCAGTAAAATTACTTTTTCCTATCAGTAAATGAACAATCCCTGTTTTATCAGCACGATATTCTACTTTACCTTTTTTAAACTCCTGTAATGTCAACCCTATATCAGTAGTTACTGTACCGGCTTTTGGTGAAGGCATTAAACCTTTTGGACCTAAAATTCGACCTAATTTAGCTAATTTAGGCATCATATCAGGTGTAGCGATCAAAATATCAAAGTTTAACTCACCTCTTGTTATTGCTTCTATTAAATCATCAGAACCAATTATATCAGCTAATTCTAAATATTCTGATTTAATAGCTTCTGAAGCTATTAATACTGCTATACGTTTTGTTTTTCCAGTCCCTTTAGGTAATATTAAAGTACTTCGTAATTGTTGATCACTGTACTTAGGATCAATTGATAATGCAACATGAACTTCAATAGATTCCACAAATTTAGCATCTGCCATTTCTTTTATAAGACTAATAGCTTCCTTTTGATGATATAAACGTTTTTCTACTTTTTGTTTGTTATTTTGTATTCGTTTATTTAATTTTTTCATTCTTTTTTAAATCCATTCTAAGAATTATCAACTCTATTAATCATTTATTGTAATTCCCATATTTTTTGCAGTTCCGGCAATAATTTTAAAAGCACTATCTATATTTTTTGTATTTAGATCTGGTAACTTAATTTGGGCTATTTTTACAATTTCACTTTTTTGTATTGAACCAACAATTTGTTTATTTGGTTCAGCAGCACCCTTTTTTATATTGATAGCTTTAATGAGTAGTACAGATGCTGGAGGCGTTTTTAATATAAAAGTATAAGACCTATCTTCATAAACTGATATTTCGACTGGAATAATTAAACCACTTTGATCAGCTGTTCTTGCATTATACTCTTTACAAAAAGCTGCTATATTAACACCATGTTGGCTAAGGGCTGGACCTACAGGTGGTGCAGGAACAGCCTTGCCTGCTGCTAGAGCTAATTTTATTATACTGGTTACTTTTTTTCCCATACATTTAATAATTATCTGTTAATATTTTTTTGATCTGAATAATTTTAAAATTTTTAGGCTAAAATAAAATTTCTAGTTTCTGTTATTTACATAATATAGCACGCGTCTTGAAGGACTTGAACCCTCGACACTAGGTTTTGGAGACCTATGTTCTACCAACTGAACTAAAGACGCTCTTCAGAAAAGTTAAAGAGGAATTATTACTATAATATAATGCTTTAATCTTTATTTTTCTGTCAAACTAATTTTGCTACCAAAGAAAATACATAATATTTAATAAATATTATAACGAATTTTTCGAATTAAAATATTAAAATAAATTTAAATATCAAAAAACCGAAGAAATTTTGGATCAAAAATTAATTTTGTTGAACCTATTGGTCCGTTTCGATGTTTCGCTATAATAAGTTCGATTATATTTTTTTCAGAGTTTTCCTTATTATAATAATCATCACGATATAGCATAATAACAATATCAGCATCTTGTTCAATTGAATTATGAACAACCATACGATTTACTAGATAATTTGAATAACTTGAAATCCTTAAATCATAAACATTCCCTAATTTCTGATAATTTATTTTAATTATCCTATCCCACGTAATAAAAGATTTATGATAATAATTTATAGAATTAAGATAAAATAATAATTTTATACTAATCAAATCATTTGATGTTACTTGGTTAAGTTTTTTCCAACCTTTTTCGGTTAAAATTTTATGATCACTAGTTAAAAATATCGACCAACCGAGATTAGTACTTAACTTATAAATAGGTTTTTGTCCAGTAAATTTAATATCAGAAAGTTTTTGTTTAGACAATAGTCTACCCGTCCAGCAATAAATGGTGGAATTTTTTATTTTATTGATAACCGAGTTGTCAAAGAAAAAATTAATACATCCACTCTCTCTTAAATCTGCTAAAATTGGTTTTTTATTTACTCGACTTTCAACATTTCTACTCAGTTGAGATAAAACAATAATTGGTATATTTAAATCACGAGCTAATTTTTTGAGCGCTCGGGTAATTTTTGATAACTCTTGAACTCTATTTATATTTTGATCTACTTCTTCTAAAAGTTGTAAATAGTCTATAACGACTAAACTTATTTTTTTTATTGACTCAAAATTAATACTTTTTACTTTTAATTTAACATCATTAACCGATAGTTCTGGGGTATCATCAATAAAGAGTTTTAAACTTGATAATTTATTGATGACTCTATGTATTTGAAACCATTCAGTCTCTTTAATTCGTGATGCTCTTAATCTAGTACTTGTTATTTTTACTTCGGACGCCAATAATCGATACAGCAGTTGTTGTTTCGTCATTTCTAGACTAAAAAAAACTACTGATGTATCATGAAATTGGGCAATATTTTTTGCTAAATGAAACGCGAAAGCTGTTTTCCCCATTGAAGGTCGACCAGCAATAATAATCAGATCAGAATTTTGAAACCCCTGAGTTATTATATCAAGTTCTATAAAAGTTGTTTTTAATCCAGATAAGTGTGGACTTTTTAAGCCTTGCTCAATTTCTTTAGCGATTTGTTGTAAACCTTGTTTAACGCTAATTAAATGTTTTGTTGATTTATTTTCTGCGAGACAAAAATAACGTTGTTCAATTTTTGCAAAAATAGTTTCTAAAGGAAGATTCGTTGAATAACCTAATTCAATTATTTCCTCACCAAGTTGAATTAATAATCTTCGTAAATATTTTTCATAAATTAAGCTTATATACTCATCTAAATTATTTATCTTGGATATTTGATTTAATAATTTTAAAATAACATGTGAACCTCCAATTTTTAATAAAAATCCATTATCTTGAATCCAGGTAATTAAATTTATATAATCAATAGTCTTTCCTTCGGCATAGAGTATTAAGAGAGCCTTATATATAATTTGATGAGTTTCTAAGTAGAAAGCTTCAATAGGTAGTTTTTGACTGACTACTAAAATTGTTTCAGGTATTGTTAAAACGCTACTTAAAACTAATTTTTCAGCTAGAAGGTTATATGGTAGTATTGTTTTTAAATTAGATAATCTTAACTTGTTCATTTTAACAATATTTTATTCTGCTAAAATTTCTAGATTCACGTTAGCAATAATGTTATTTGCTAATTTAATTTTAATAGTATATTTCCCTAATTGTTTAAGTTCTGGAAATTCCAACTGGTTTTTATTAAGTTCCATTTTCGACTTAACTTTCTCATTTAATAAATCTAATATCTGTTTTTTTGTAATTTTTCCGAAAAAGACTCCATCCTCTTTGATTTTTTTATAGATCACAAATTGATTAAAACTTTCTAATAATTCCTTGTTTTCTTCACAGTTTTTAAGAAATTGTTTTTCTTTTGTTTCTATATCTTTTTGTTTTAATTGAAATTTGTGAATTAAAGTATTGGTTGCTACTTTAGCAAGTTTTCCAGGAATTAAATAATTTCTAAGATATCCGGGTTTAACTTTAATAATAGTTCCTTCTTTTCCTAAAGTATCGATATCTTTCGATAAGATAACTTGAACAGTTTTTTTAGTCATTTTTTATTCTTAAAATTTATTTTTTTTACTTAATACTTGTATTGTATGAAATCCTTAAAAAAAAAGTCAAAATTTATTACAAATCTTTTCTAGTTAATAATTGTGCTAATACTTCCTTTATTAAAATATTATATATTATCGTTGATATCTTTTCTAAATCTAACATAAACACTTTTCCCAAACGAATAAAATTACTCAATTATTAATAACCCTCTAAATTAATTTCATAATACTATAAATCCTAAGAAAAGATAGCAAGATTAAAAAGATATATAATAGTAATAAAATAGTCCTCAGTAGCTCAGTGGTAGAGCAATCGGCTGTTAACCGATTGGTCGTAGGTTCAAGTCCTACCTGGGGAGAAGTTCTAATACCTAACATAAAATATATTAATAATAATTTAATATTTTGTTGGTTTAAAAAAAGAAATTATGTTACTAACCATTAGAAAAGTTGAATAACTTATAATATAAATTAGCTGATTAGATAAGTTTGATAGATGTGAACTAACTTTGTTTCTTTTATCTACTTCATTATTGCTTAAAGTTCATAATTAATAATCTATTTATGTCTATTGCAATTGGACAATCAGAACGTGGTGGTTTATTCGACCTTGTAGATGATTGGTTAAAACGAGATCGTTTTGTTTTTGTCGGTTGGTCAGGTTTACTATTATTTCCTTGCGCTTATTTAGCACTTGGTGGGTGGTTTACTGGAACAACCTTTGTTACTTCATGGTATACACATGGGTTAGGAACTTCGTATCTAGAAGGTTGTAATTTTTTAACGGCAGCTGTTTCATCACCAGCTAATAGTATGGGACATTCCCTTTTACTTCTATGGGGTCCTGAAGCTAAAGGAAATTTCACACAATGGTGTCAAATCGGTGGATTATGGACTTTTGTGGCTTTACATGGAGCATTTGGGTTAATTGGATTTTGTCTACGACAATTCGAAATTGCACGTTTAGTTGGTATTCGTCCATATAATGCCATTGCTTTTTCTGGACCTATTTCCATCTTTGTTTCAGTTTTTTTATTATACCCATTAGGTCAAGCAAGTTGGTTTTTTGCCCCAAGTTTTGGAGTGGCAGGAATATTTCGTTTTTTATTATTTTTACAAGGATTTCATAATTGGACCTTAAACCCTTTTCATATGATGGGCGTAGCCGGTATCTTGGGAGGAGCTTTATTATGTGCTATTCATGGAGCTACTGTAGAAAATACGTTATTTGAAGATGGTGACGCAGCAAATACATTTCGTGCGTTTACTCCAACTCAATCGGAAGAGACATATTCTATGGTAACAGCAAATCGCTTTTGGTCACAAATCTTTGGTGTAGCCTTCTCAAATAAACGTTGGTTGCATTTCTTTATGCTATTTGTACCTGTAACAGGATTATGGACAAGTGCTGTTGGTATAGTAGGACTTGCTCTTAATTTAAGAGCTTATGATTTTGTATCACAGGAGCTGCGCGCTGCAGAAGATCCAGAATTTGAAACATTTTATACTAAAAATATTTTATTAAACGAAGGTATTCGCGCTTGGATGGCTGCACAAGATCAGCCACATGAAAACTTTGTATTCCCTGAGGAGGTTTTACCACGTGGAAACGCCCTTTAATATTGTAGCTGGTAGAGATATTGAATCTACAGGTTTTGCTTGGTGGTCTGGTAATGCCCGTCTAATTAATGTATCCGGTAAGTTATTGGGTGCACACGTAGCTCATGCTGGTATCATGGTTTTTTGGACAGGGGCTATGACATTATTTGAAGTTTCTCATTTTATTCCAGAGAAACCTTTATATGAACAAGGCTTTATTTTAATTCCTCATTTAGCAACATTGGGATGGGGTGTAGGGCCTGGGGGAGAAATTATAAATACATATCCATATTTTGTTGTTGGAGTTGTACACCTAGTTTCTTCTGCGGTACTTGGTTTCGGTGGAATTTATCATTCCTTAATTGGTCCCGATACACTTGAGGAATCTTTTCCATTCTTTGGCTATGACTGGCGCGATAAAAATAAAATGACATCAATTTTAGGTATTCATTTAATTTTCCTTGGTTTAGGGTCTCTTTTATTCGCTTTCCGAGCTATGCCTGGTAACTTATTTAGCTATGGATTATATGATACTTGGGCTCCTGGAGGTGGAGATGTTAGATTTATTGATAATCCAACTATAAATCCTTTTATTATCTTTGGTTATGTCTTTAAATCACCTTTTGGTGGTGACGGTTGGATTGCTTCAATTGATAACATGGAAGATCTTGTGGGCGGTCATATATGGGTAGGTGCCCTTTGTTTACTTGGGGGTGTCTTTCATATTGTAACTAAACCTTTTGCTTGGGCACGTAGAGCTTTTGTTTGGTCAGGCGAAGCCTATTTGTCTTATAGTTTAGCAGCATTATCTCTTATGGGACTTACTGCTTCTATATTTGTTTGGTATAATAATACAGCGTATCCTAGCGAATTCTTTGGTCCTACTGGACCTGAAGCTTCTCAAGCACAAGCTTTCACTTTTTTAGTCAGAGATCAAAGATTAGGTGCTAATGTGGCATCAGCACAAGGACCTACTGGTTTAGGAAAATATTTAATGAGATCACCTAGTGGTGAAATTATATTCGGTGGAGAAACAATGCGTTTTTGGGATTTACGTGCTCCATGGGTAGAACCTTTACGTGGTCCAAATGGGTTAGACATTAATAAAATTAGAAATGATATTCAACCATGGCAAGAACGTCGAGCAGCAGAGTATATGACTCACGCTCCTTTAGGGTCTTTAAATTCAGTTGGTGGTGTTGCTACTGAAATAAACTCTGTAAATTATGTTTCTCCTCGTTCTTGGTTAACAACTTCTCATTTTTTCTTAGGTTTCTTTTTATTAGTTGGTCACTGGTGGCACTCAGGTCGTGCTAGAGCAGCTGCAGCAGGTTTTGAAAAAGGTATAAATCGTCAAACAGAAGCTGTACTTTCAATGCGTCCAATTGATTAGTGGAACGAAAATTTAATCTTGAACTTTATTCTACTTCATCATAGTAATTTTTTTAATAATCTATTCATTTTGTAATAGATTATTAAAATTAATCAATATATCAATTTTAATAATCTATTTTATTCCAAAATATATCGCCTTTCTCCTAACATTACTAGAATTTTAAATTATACTTATGATAATATTGTATTATTTGTAAACTAATCGTTAAATTTTCTGTCTTTATTATCAAAAGAGCTGGTGAAAGGAATTGAACCTTCAACCTACTGATTACAAATCAGTTGCTCTACCAATTGAGCTACACCAGCGTTTTAGATTAATCTAGAGTTTTTAGTTTTAGGGTGAATGACGGGACTTGAACCCGCGAATGGCGGAATCACAACCCACTGCCTTAACCACTTGGCTACATCCACCTTATTAAAATTAGAGCATCTATAATTATATAGTATACTTTATAACATATATATATAATAACGAAAAATGAGTCATATTAAAAAAAAAAGCTTTTTTTTTTCAATTACTTTAAATAACGATAAATATAAAATATTTACGATTCAACCTTTTCAAATATTTGAATTTCTAGAGTTTCTTAGTTATCCAAAGGACCTGGTTATTCTAGAACATAATGGGAGGATAAATAATAAGTTGACTCTGAGATCAAAATATATAAAACGAGACGATAAAATAGAAATTCTCACAATTGTTGGTGGTGGTTAATTTTCTAGAGTTATCGAAATCTTACCACGTTCTATATCTTTAGAAACAATTTTGAATAATAATTGATCTCCACAACTATAAAAGGAGGTAAGATCTAGTGTTTGGTTTTGACAAATTTCCGAAATATGGGCTAAACATTTTACCCCTAAAATATTAATAAAAATACCAAACTCTTTAATAGAAATAATATTTCCTAAATAGAGTGAACCAACTATTAAATTTTTATTAACTTTACTGAAAACTGCGGATGTTGAACTTATATGAGCAATATGAAAAGAATCTTTAATCTCGAGGAATTTAAAAGGTATAAAAAGATTTGGATTACTTGTTCTACGATAGTATTTAGGTATATTTGCATTTAGTATAAAAAAACATAAATCATTAAAGCTTACTAGCTTTCCTCTTCCTAATGAATTTCCAATTTTCGCATAAATAATCATATTTGTAAAATCTAATTGCCTTAATCGATTCCATAAGTAAATGTATTTTACCCGTTTTAATGAAACAATTATTCGCTTATTTTTTTTAATATCAAGAATTAAAAATTCAGCAATAAAATTAATATTTAATAACTCTTGAGTATTTGTTATTTTAGATAGAGAAAACTCTTTTAAGGGTAAAAAACATATTCGTTCTAAACCCAGATCGATTAAGGCATAATTTGGTTCTAACCCTATTAAAATACCTGCCAATATATCGTTTTTTTTTATCTGATAACTATGTTTTGATAATAATAAACCAAATTTATTAAAATTAAATCTTGAGGTAATAATAGACATTATTATAATTTCTCTTTCTCGTTAATTTTAGACTAAAAATGAATTTTCCTATCAGACTATATATATCTTTTGTTACTTGATTTAAGAACTTATTTTAGCCTTAATAAATGTTAAATTATTTTGCTCTGAATAGCGCTCCATAAATCTCATAAAACGATCCCAAGCTTCAGCATTTTTCATAATATAGATGGCTTGAAGAGTTTTTGGTTTACCTTGAATAAATTTTGCATTAATATCTCTTGTACTTAAAGTACCCTCATTATCAATAAGAAACATTCCGGTTATTTCACTCTGTGAACTAATACCTGCATAAAATAAACTAGCATCTTCAAAAATAAACGTTGCTGTGCCAGTAGTTCCATCAGGTGAACGCGTTATATTAATAATTGGAATAGTAGTTTCGTCAATTCCTTTAATAAATTGTATTACAGCTTTCATAAAACTCCTAAATCCAATTTTTTACTTAGTCAATGCAATATACTCTTTATTTAAATCATTGTCAATTATAATTTTTATTTATTTTAAATCCCATTAACAATCAGTATAAGATATTATATATATATATATGTTATAATGCTTATTAAGCAAATAAAGTCAAGGGTGGTTGGCTCAGTGGTAGAGCGTCTGCCTTACAAGCAGAGGGTCACTGGTTCGAATCCAGTACTACCCAGTCTCTATTTACGTATTTCAAAGGGCTCATCGTCTAATGGATAAAGACCGGAACCTTCTAAGTTCCTAATGTAGGTTCAATTCCTGCTGAGCTCACTTTAAAAAAGGTTTTTTTCTAATTATACAATTCTTTAAAGTGTTGTGCTTCTTGACGTTATTTTAAAAATTTAGTATTATTATATTAAATTAAGCAAATTATTGTTAAATCTTTTAGTTTTCAAGTTTTTAAAAAACCAATAAAATTATGTCTCATTATACTTCTATTAAAACAAAATATACAAATTCTAAGATCTTAAAAAAAGTGATAAACAAACTTGGTTATCCCTATATAGAACATAAATTACATCAAACTATTGAAGTTCCAATAGTTAATTCTGACTATTTAAAATCTAGCATATACGATACAACTCACCAAAATTATTTGTCTTTTAAATATAATAAATTATCTTATGATATAATCACAGATTCTCAATCTTGGACTCAAAAAGAAATTATTTCTATATTTTTAAAGAAACTAGAGTTAAATTATGGTTACGCTGAAACTATTTATCAAGCTCTTGATTTAGGTTTTGTTAGATCACGTGTTATTAAGATGAATAAAAAACATAATCGATTTATTTTCCAACGTTTTGTTGAAACGAAGTTTTAAATTCTTCTCTATTACAGAGAAGAATTATTTTGTCAAGGAATTTATATAAGATTGAATAATATAAAATCAATAGATAGAATTTTTTTACAAACATTAGAATGTTTGTGAAAAAATTCTATCTATTGACGTTTTGTGGTATTAAAAACGAAATTAAAAAATTCATGATTCATATTAGAAATATAATAAATAAATTAGTCGATATTGTATAAATATATGTATTTATAAATTTAAGTAATTAATTATATCTAAAGCAACTAAGTTGTAAACTATTGTTATTATGAATAATACAAATACTAATCTACAACAATTTGTTAATCAACCATATAAGTATGGTTTTTTCACTGATATTGAAACTGAAACGCTTCCACCCGGATTAAATGAAAAAATAGTAAGAAATATTTTAAGAAAAAATAATGAACCTGATTATATGTTCAAGTTTCGAATGGGGGCATTAAAAAGGTGGAGAAAAATGAAAAATCCTACCTGGGCAAAATTAGATATTTCAGATATAGATTATCAAAAAATTATTTATTACTCTGTACCAAAGAAAAAAAAGACTTTATCTAACTTGGATGAGATCGATCCAGAAATAAAAAACACATTTGATAAATTAGGAATTTCTCTTAATGAACAAAAGCGTTTAGCAAATGTTGCTGTTGACGCAGTTTTTGATAGTGTTTCAATTGCGACCACATTCAAAGAAGAATTGGAAAAATATGGAGTTATTTTCTGTTCAATATCGAAAGCTGTTATAAATTATCCTCATTTAGTAAAATATTTTTTAGGTACGGTAATACCTTCAGGAGACAATTTTTTTGCTGCTCTAAATTCGACTGTCTTTACAGATGGGTCCTTTTGTTATATCCCTAAAAACTTACGATGTCCTTTAGAATTATCAACATATTTCCGAATTAATAATAGAGAAGCGGGACAATTTGAACGTACGCTAATTATTGCAGAAGAAGGTAGTTATGTTAGCTATCTTGAAGGATGTACAGCTCCCCAATATGATACTAACCAACTCCATGCAGCTATTGTTGAACTAATTGCATTAAAAAATGCAGAAATAAAATATTCGACAGTTCAAAATTGGTATGCGGGAGATAAAAATGGTATAGGAGGGATTTTTAATTTTGTGACCAAACGTGGATTAGCAATAGGAGAAAACTCAAAAATTTCCTGGACACAAGTAGAAACTGGTTCTGCTATTACTTGGAAATATCCAAGTTGTGTATTAATTGGTCGTTACTCTAAAGGAGAATTTTATTCAGTAGCTTTGACAACTAATCGACAACAGGCTGATACAGGAACTAAAATGATTCATATAGGTGCAAATACCACAAGTCAAATTATTTCTAAAGGTATATCAGGAGGTTATTCAAAAAATAGTTATAGAGGACTAGTTAAAATTGGCACAAAAGCTTTAAATAGTAGAAATTTTTCTCAATGTGATTCACTGTTGTTTGGAATAAATGCCCAAGCAAATACTTTTCCTTACATCCAAGTACAAAATTCAACTTCAAAAATAGAGCATGAAGCTTCTACTTCAAAAGTTGGTGAAGAACAGATTTTTTATCTTTTACAGCGAGGGATTAACACGGAAGATGCTGTTACTTTAATACTTACGGGCTTTTGTAAAGTTGTTTTTAATGAACTACCAATTGAGTTTGCTACTGAAGTTGAACACTTATTACGGATAAAATTAGAAGGAAGTGTCGGATGATTAAAAAAACTAAACTACCATTATTAGAAATTAAAAATTTACATGCAAATATTGATGATAGTAAAATTTTGAAAGGAATTAATTTATCAATTTTTGAAGGAGAAGTACATGCTATAATGGGAGTAAATGGTTCTGGTAAAAGCACTCTTTCTAAAGTAATTGCTGGTCATCCTTCCTATAATATTACAAAAGGCGAAATATTATTCGAGGGGAAAGATATTTCTGATTTAGAGCCAGACCTACGTTCTCATTTAGGTTTATTTTTAGCCTTTCAATATCCTATTGAAATTGCAGGGGTTGATAATCAAGAGTTTTTAGCAGCTATATATAATGCTAAACAATTGTCAAGAGCTTTACCAAAAGTGAATCCCTTAACTTTTTATGAGTTAGTAAAAGAAAAGTTAAAAATGGTTAAATTGGATGAACGTTTTATATCTAGAAATGTTAACGAAGGGTTCTCTGGGGGGGAAAAAAAACGTAATGAGATTTTACAATTCGCTCTATTAGATTCAAAAGTAGGGATTCTTGATGAAACAGATTCAGGGCTTGATATAGATGCATTAAAATCTATTTCTGAAACAATTAATACATTAATAAAGAAAAAAAATAAAAGTATAATTCTTATTACACATTATAAACGGTTATTAGAATATATAAAACCTGATTTTATTCATATTATGGATGATGGAAAAATAGTTAAAACTGGGGATAGCAAGATAGCAAATATATTAGAAGAAAAGGGTTATGATTGGATAAAAAAATAGTAAATAAAAGTTACCAAAATAGGTATACACCTATTTCGCTAGCTTTTAATATTTAGGTCAAAAAAAAATTCAATTAGTATTAGACTAACAGAAATGGATAAAGTTTTTTAACGGTGACTTTTATTTCTTTATTGTTAACATTAAATGTAACAATACCTTCGATTAATAAATAATCCTGTACTTTGTAATATTTCAAAAAATCCTCTCGATGATTACCCCAAAGTAAAAGTATAATTTCATTTTTCGAGTTTTTTTGACGAGTAGTTGGAAATTCTACTTTTATTTCAATTGTTTCATAATCTTTAAACATTAAATGGATTGGAGGTTTAACCACTTTTACGATAAAAAAAGCGTGGTTCATATTTTCTTTTTTTTTTTAAGTTGTAATAATAGAAGCTTTTGTCTTTTTGATTTCTTCTAATGTTTTAAGCATTATTTCAAAATACTCTTGGAAATAAAAATCTAATTCTAAAATTTCCCTAGGATTAATATCTAATATCTGATAAGTATATTGAATTGAGGATTTAAAATTTGGTGTATCACTAATAACTTCGATAAAAGCTAATCGTTCACTTATTTGAAGACTCCAATCGAAAAATCCTGTAATTTGACGAAATATCTTAAAAAATAATATAGAAAACATTAAAGTTTTTGCTTTTTGCCCTGAAAATTTTTCACAAAGGCCAATAATTTCTTCAGATTTCCACGCTCGGGAACTGCCTGTAGCAAATATTTTATTTTGAGCTTCTTTAATCGATAAACTTTTAATACAGAAATAAGCAGCGTCCTGGGTATCAATATAAGCAATAGCGGGTGATTTTGATGTAGTTAAAATAGGTTTTTGTTCTAAAAGTGGTAATGCATATTGATTTATAAGTGATTGGAAAAATCCGGCATATTTAAAAATTGTAAAAGTTAAACCTGAACTTTTAATAAGTTTTTCTACTCTATACTTCATTTCCATTAGAGTAATATAAGGATACTTTTCTGAATTTAAAATAGATAAAAAGATAAATCGTTTTATATTTATTAATTTTGATAATTCTATTATAATTAGTTTTCCATACCAGTCAACATTTATTATACTACTATTATCATTTTCCTCTGTGACTTTTGTTGTTGCCGCGTCGATGACAGCTGTAACACCTTGAAAAGCAGCAGGTAAAGTTTCTGGCAAAGTTAAATCCCCATAAACTAATTCAGCTCCCCATTCTTTCAAAAAATTTGCAGCTCTTTTATTTCTAACAATACAACGAACCTGGAAACCATTTTCTAATGCTTTTCGAACAATTTGTCGTCCTAAAGTTCCTGTTCCTCCTAAAATAAGTAATGTCATAGTTCTATAAGTATAATGATGAATTTTTAAAACTTATGTAAGATAAAAAAAAAAGAAAGTAAATTAGTAAGTTCTTCCTATTGACTAAATTAATAGAAAAATTTATATTGTTTTAGTATATAATATAAATTATTATCTAATTTTGATTTTCACTTTATTAGAATTAATGTATTAATAATTTTAAATTAATTTGTATTAATCTAGGATGTCTAAACTTTTTTACTAAATTTAGCTAAAATTTGAATTTGTCATTAAAAAGGTAATAATAAAAAGGAGTATGAAATGATTTTTTGGGATAATTTATTACGTTATCCAAGGTTTTTTATATCATCAATGTTTGGATTAATTTTAATATTATTAAGTCCTTTTATTAATCAGTCAAAAAAGGTTAATAGAAAAGTAATTTTTTTTTTTCTTAGTATCATAATTGTATTATTATATATCCTAAAACAAATGGTTAGTTTAGAATAGTTTATTACATTTATTATTATATCTTAAGGTAATTAATTTATGTCAACTGAACAAGCTTTAAATTTAAGTTGGTGTCAAGGGGAAGTCAAACGTGACAAAATAAATGATTTGATCTATCGTCTACAAATGAAATATCCTACTAGTAAAGATTTAGTTCAATTATACACTTCTGTAAGAGGAAATCATGCGATGAAATCCCCTTCTACTTCTAGGGTAATTGAAATTAATAATTTAATTAATGACGTTAAGCAAGAAAACTACATTAAAACTTATGGAATTGACAATTACAATAATAATCGCGGAATAGAGAATGTTTATAAAAAGGTTTCTCAAAAAACTAAATTAGCCACATTTGATAGATTTAAGTTAGATAAACGCGTTAACTATGAAGGTTATGATGAGTATGGAGAGAAAAAAAAAATAAAAAAAATGGGAAGAATTAATGAAGATGATGAGAATGATATTGTATTACGTTGGTTAAAAGCTTCTAGAATGGAGAAGCTAAGAAAAAGATCCCCGAATGATGTTCGATATAAACAATATTTAGAGCAACAAAAAGAACGAGAAACAAAAAAGTATGACAAGAAAAAATTAAAAAAATCTAAAATACGTAAAGGAGAAAACACTCCACGAGACTTAAATGATCAAACAATTAATAGACTTAACAATCCCTTTAGGTATATTCGAGAAATTCATAATAAGGAATTTTACATTCATACAGGAGCATTTTCTTTATTTGATACATTAGTACGTAGTCAAATTTCTTCAATATTTGGTTATCCCGGTGGAGCAATATTACCTATTTATGATGAACTATTTTTTTGGGAAGATAAAAATCTTATTAAACATTATCTTGTTAGACATGAACAAGCCGCCACTCATGCAGCTGATGGTTATAGTAGAGCTAGTGGAAAAGTCGGTGTTTGTTTTGCAACTTCTGGACCAGGGGCAACCAATTTAGTGACTGGGATTGCAACAGCTTATATGGATTCAATTCCTATGATAATAATAACTGGTCAAGTCGGAACTCAATTTTTGGGGACAGATGCTTTTCAGGAAATTGATATTTATGGAATAACACTATCAATGGTTAAACATTCATATATAATAACGGAAGCTAGATTTTTATCTAAGATCGTCACAGAGGCAATTTATGTTTCTCAAAATGGACGACCTGGTCCCGTTTTAATCGATATACCAAAAAATATAGGTTTAGAAAAAATAAGGAAATTTAAAACCTGTGACGAGATAACGGTTCATAAAATTTTAGGTTGGCGATATCAGATTGCTAATCAAACTGATGCAATCTATACAGCTTTACATAGACTTTCAGGTAGTTTAAGACCTCTTTTGTATATTGGAGGCGGGGTTATAAGCTCTAATGCAACCGCTGAGTTATATCATTTTGCACATTATTTTAGAATTCCTGTTACTACTACTCTAATGGGTAAAGGTGCTTTTAATGAAAATGATAGATTATGTTTAGGAATGTTAGGTATGCACGGTACTGCATATGCAAATTTCGCTATTGGAAATTGTGATTTACTTATTGCTGTTGGTGCAAGATTTGATGATAGAGTTACTGGAAAATTACAAGATTTTGCCTGTAAAGCATTTATAATTCATATTGATTGTGATGAGTCAGAAATTGGAAAAAATAAAACTATTGGACTTGGTATTATTGGCGATATTAAGGTTATTTTATCAGAATTTTTATTGATAATGAAACGACCAGAATACAAATGGTACAAAAAACCTCTTCGCAAAGTATTTAAAAAATGGTATTCGCAAACTGATGAATGGAAAGAAGAATTTCCATTAAAAGCACTTCCATCAGGTGATACTTTATTACCTCAAGAGGTTATTAAAAAAGTAACAGCTCTTGAGCCTAATGCAATAATTACGACTGACGTGGGTCAACATCAAATGTGGGCTGCACAATATTTAAAATGTAAACCTCGTAATTGGCTTTCTAGTGCTGGTTTAGGAACGATGGGGTTTGGTTTACCCGCTGCAATAGGAGCAGCGGTAGCACAAAATAAAAAAAAGGTTATTTGTATAACCGGTGATTCAAGTTTTCAAATGAATTTACAAGAATTAGGGACTATTTCGAAATATAATTTACCGATTAAAATGATTATTATTAATAATCATTGGCAAGGTATGGTAAGGCAATGGCAAGAAACCTTTTACGAACAGCGTTATTCTCATTCAAGTATGATAGAAGGCGAACCAAAATTTAATTTGTTAGCAAGTGCTTATGGTATTAAAAGTCTCTATAGCGAACGTCGATCCCAAATTAGTAAGACATTGAAAGAAGCATTATCTTATACAAGTACCAGTTTACTTGAATGTAATGTTTTAGAAAAAGAAAATTGTTATCCTATGGTAGACCCGTCTAAAGGTAACACTGAAATGTTTTTAACACGTGAGCTTTCAACGACAAAAGAGGGTTTTATAATAAATAAAGAAGAAGAAAAGAAAAAAGAAAGCTTGTATCTTTTCCAAGAAACAAAAATAATACCCGATGCTGTAGGAAATTTAATCCATCTTGTAAAAGCACAAACGGAATATGTAAAAATAAAGGATCATTATACAGAAGTACTGCTAGAAAAAAAATGTCTAACTCCTCGTCAAGAAGAACATATGTTATCAGTATTACGAACTTTAAAATATGAAGAAAATAGATGTGAAGTTAGATGGAATCTCGAATAAATTTTATATAATATAAGTTAAGCTAATCTTGAATAATACTCAATTACTAACATATCATTGATTTTAAATGACAGATCCTTCTGGGTTACCAGCCTATTAATTTTAGCAGTTAAAGATTGCTGATCAAATTTTAAATGACTATTTGAAATGTTATCAGTTATATTATTTATTTGACTTAAATTTGTCTTTAGTAAATTAGTGATTTTAGACTTTGACGAAAAACTAATAATGTCGTTAGGTCGACATTGAAAACTAGGTATATTTACTTTTTTTTTATTTACTAATACATGCCCGTGACTTACAAATTGCCTTCCTGCGGGTATTGTTGGAACTATTCCTAAGCGAAAAATTATATTATCCAGTCTCATTTCTAAAAGTTGCATTAATAAAAAACCTGTTAGACCTTTTCTTCGTCTAGCTTCTTTAACATAAGTTAATAATTGCGATTCAGTTATTCCATAGTTATAACGTAATTTTTGTTTTTCATTTAATCTAATTTTATACGCAGATGACTTGGACTTCTTTTCCTCAGTATTTCCTCTTTGGTGTTTATTTTTCTTTTTTATTATTATTTTTCTTGTTAAACCGGGTAATTGCCCTAATTTTTTAATTATTTTTAATCGTGGTCCTCGATAACGTACCATTTGAATTAACTTAAGTATTTTACTAATATTTTAAATAAAAGTTCTAATAACCTTAAAATTTAAGTTTGGTTTCTTTTAAGTACAAGAATTAAATATAAATTGCTTCTTGTTTGATTAAATAGTATAATTATGTTTGAAAGTTATATAGGGCTTGTAGCTCAGTGGACTAGAGCGCGTGGCTACGAACCACGGTGTCGGGAGTTCGAATCTCTCCTAGCTCAAGAATTAACTACTTTTTTCTCAATTGGTATAAGAATTATTTGTATCAATAAAGAATAACTTTTGGGGTATAGCCAAGCGGTAAGGCAGTGGACTTTGACTCCGCCATTCGTAGGTTCGAATCCTCCTACCCCAGTCTTGTAATTAGATATAGATATTTCCCTATTTTAATAATATTAATAATACACTGTTATTTCTAATTTTTATAGTACTTTAAAAATATCTATGAATATAATATTTTTCCTTAAACCTTTGCTACTAACTCAAAATTTAATTTTGAACTGTCTACGACTAATTTTTTAATTCCTTCCATTTTATTAACGTTCTCTATCCAATAATTTATAATTTCATTATAACCATTTAAGATATCAATAGAGTCTTCCTTTGATATCCAAGGTTTACAGGATAATTCTTCCTTCAGTAACTGCCAACCATTTTCTCTAGGCCAAAAAAAGAACGTTGTTAACGGTAAAGTTTGATTGCTTTGGAGTTTTTTATCGACAGCTAATCCAAGATAATTTTTACTCCAAATAATTTTAAAGACATATATATAGGATTGTTGTGAATTTCTATAAAAATTCATTACTCAAAGAAGTATATTTAAAATATTGAGGATTTACGTAATAAATTTTTTACAACTTCCGTTGGTTGAACTCCATTCTTCAATCGCATGATTGTTCGTTCACAATTGATATTTAAAGTTTTTGTAATTGGGTTATAAAAGCCTAATTCCTCTAAAGCTTTTCCGTCACGTTTCGTCTTAACGTCCATCACTACAATTTTATAAAAAGGCTGTTTTTTACGACCAGAACGTTTAAATCTTATTTTCAACATCTTATTTATTTTTAATTTTATGAGTTCGTTTATGTAAAGTTAATAGAATCTAAAGTTCTTATTATCCACTCTAAACAGAGAAATGCGCACATAGCAGACATATCCATTCCTAATATAATTGGTAATAAATTTTTAAATTGTTTTAAAAAAAATTCTGTAGAAAAGATTAACGTGTAAATTGGATGAATATAAGGATTAATATTTGGAAACCATTGTATAGATAACCTTAATGTTAAAATCCAATAGTATTGCCTAAGAAAAACTTTTATGAAATAAATAATGAAATTCATAATATCGCGTATTTCAAAATCTAAAGGATTAAAATCTTGAGGCGGCTCGAATCCTCCAGTTTCCAGAGCTAATTTGAAAATGTTTTCCATGTTTTTTTGATATCGGTTTATTTGAAATAGTAATGACCTATTTATTTTTATTATAATTATATCTTATAATTTAATATAATAATATATTATATATCGTTAGTCTTAATTAAGACTAGATAAAACTTGAAAATTTTATAAAAACTTCGCACTTATAAATAATTAAATTATATACTATTATAGTATATATATATATATATATATATATACTTACTATAATATCATATTCTTTAAACATAATAAAATAAAATTTTATGAATAATAACTATAATTATAAGAATTCAACTAAGTATAAATTTAGATGGGGATTTTATCTAGAAAATGAAATTTTAAATGGTCGTGGAGCAATGATTCTTTTAATAATAATAATGATAATAGAGGGTTCTACACATAAAACTATAATAGACTTATTAGTATTAGTCTAAGGGGCAAACGATTCAATTCAATAAATTTATTTGGCTCTACCCAAAACTGGCGACCACTAGCTTCTATAATGGCATATTCCATTAGATAGAAATTATAAAACCAATTAATAGTTTTTCAAATTTCTTGAGACTCTCCAATAGTTTCTGTGTCTTGATTTTCAGAAGAGATTAAAAAGTCCTGGCATAAGCTATTTTCCCAAAGGACTCCTCCTTAAGTATCGTAGCTGTTATAGCGTTTCACCATTGAGTTCGAAATGGATCAATGTGGTTCCACTATCCTTTAAACACCAAGACAATATTTTAAAGCTAAAAAATAGTTCAAGTCCTCGATCTATTAGTACATCTCAGCTTAATATATTACTACACTTCTACTTGATGCCTATTCAAACGGCTAGTCTTGCCGTGATCTTACTTGTTTTCACAATGAGAGTACTCATCTTGAGGTGGGCTTCCCACTTAGATGCTTTCAGCGGTTATCCTTTCCATGCGTGGCTACCCAGCGTTTACCATTGGTATGATAACTGGTACACCAGCGGCATGTTCTTCTCGGTCCTCTCGTACTAAAGAAGAATCCTCTCAATACTCTAACGCCTACACCGGATATGGACCGAACTGTCTCACGACGTTCTGAACCCAGCTCACGTACCGCTTTCATGGGCGAACAGCCCAACCCTTGGGACGTACTACCGCCCCAGGATGCGATGAGCCGACATCGAGGTGCCAAACCTCCCCGTCGATGTGAACTCTTGGGGGAGATCAGCCTGTTATCCCTAGAGTAACTTTTATCCGTTGAGTGACGACTTTTCCACTCAATATCGCCAGATCACTAAGACCGACTTTCGTCTCTGTTCGACTTGTAAGTCTCACAGTCAAGCTTCCTTTTGCCTTTACACTCTTCGATCGATTTCTGACCGATCTGAGGAAACCTTTGTACGCCTCCGTTACCTTTTAGGAGGCGACCGCCCCAGTCAAACTGCCCGCCTGAAACTGTTCCCTGATCGGCTAACGATACAAGGTTAGAGTTCTAGTTTTATAAGAGTGGTATCTCACTGACGGCTCGATTAATCCCGTAAGATTAATGTCCCAGCCTCCCACCTATGCTGCGCAAATAAAACCCGAAACCAATTTCAAGTTACAGTAAAGCTTCATAGGGTCTTTCTGTCCAGGTGCAGGTAGTCCGCATCTTCACAGACAAGTCTATTTCACCGAGTCTCTCTCTGAGACAGTGTCCAAATCGTTACGCCTTTCGTGCGGGTCGGAACTTACCCGACAAGGAATTTCGCTACCTTAGGACCGTTATAGTTACGGCCGCCGTTCACCGGGGCTTCAGTTATTAGCGTCGTCATAAACTAACCAACTTCTTTAACCTTCCGGCACTGGGCAGGCGTCAGCCCCCATACGTTGTTTTACAACTTAGCGGAGACCTGTGTTTTTGGTAAACAGTCGCTTGGACCTTGTTATTGCAACCTAAAAGGTACCCCTTTTCCCGAAGTTACAGGGCTATTTTGCCGAGTTCCTTAGAGAGAGTTATCTCGCGCCCTTTGGTATACTCTACCAACCTACCTGTGTCGGTTTAGGGTACAGGTATTCTTTATTTATGACAGTGCAAGCTTTTCTTGGAAGCATAACATCAACTACTTCATATAACGCGCACGTTATTCCGTATTCATGACTTAGCTCAAAGTATTTTCTCTACTTCTCAACACCTTGTACATTTAAACCAATAACCATTAGTTGGCTAGTTTAGCTTTCTTCGTCCCTCGTTGCCAATAAAGAATAGTATAGGAATAAAACCCATTGTCCATCGACTACGCTTTTCAGCCTCGCCTTAGGTCCTGACTT